GAAACTCCCGGCGGATGGCCAGTGACCCAAGAAAACGAAAGAATCGGTTACATTTTTCATATGATCTCCTCTTATAGATAAACTCCAAAAATCGTTGTATTATTTCACTTCTTTGCTCTTTCTAAATAGAAAAAAAGTTTCGAAATGAATTTTCTTTTTTTTTTTTTTTAATTGAGATTAAAAAATTCCCAATAAGAATAATACTTAACTTATTGGAATCGAATTACTAATTAGGTACTAGGTTTCATGTGAATTGCGAAATACCCTCCCTTGTTGCAACACTTCTCCTTCGAATTAAGAAGGGGAAGGAAGGAAGAAAGCGAGTGGGTAACACGAATTCTTCATCCTCAAATAAGTCCTTCCCGTGGATTATTTTTTCAACAAATTAAGTAATTGTGTAGGAGCGATATTTTACTATAATGAGAAAAAGCAACCTGCAAGTCCAAGAATAGAAAAGATATATGTATTTCTCATATTTCTTTTCTTTTTCTTGGATTAAACAAAAGGATTTGCAAATAAAAGCGCTAATGCTACAACCAATCCATAAATTGTTAAAGCTTCCATAAAAGCTAAACTAAGTAATAAAGTACCTCGTATTTTTCCCTCTGCTTCGGGCTGTCTCGCAATACCTTCTACAGCTTGTCCCGCAGCAGTACCTTGACCAACTCCAGGTCCAATAGAAGCAAGCCCTACAGCCAATCCAGCAGCAATAACGGAAGCGGCAGAAATCAGTGGATTCATGATAAGTTCCTCACACAAAAAAAAAGAAATGGTTAATGATACAATCAACCAATGCATTATGACTTAATTATTCCATTGCTAAGATTCATCCAGTCGAAATAACTAAAAACGACAAATTGAAAATGGAAATAATACTATTATTAGATCATTAGAAAAATTTCATCTTTTTTAGTTCCTATTTGTTGAGTCGTTCTGAATCAATACAACTTAAGCTTTTCCATTTCCTTTTTCTAATCATTAATCATTCTTTGATCTTTTTCTTTATTTTCTTCATTCAATTCGCAGTCATAAACGAAACGGAAGGACTTCGGTTGGTATCTCTATCGAAATTCAAGTAGGACAAATTAAATATTACTAAATTTGAGTTCATATATAACTTGTCAATATCTAATATAAAATATACATATGTTTCTTACATAACGTAAACCGTCTATTATATTTTTAATTCAATCGGATTTTTGAATTATTCTTTGAAACATCTAATCTGAAAGAATTAACTTATAGTCATTATCCACATACCTGGCCCCCCCTCTCGAATATCGTTTTTTTCTATTACCCTTAAACTGTATGTATTTGTCTATTTATATGCTCTAAATTATCAAGATAGAGTATCTTGAGCCACACATACACAGATATTACCTGAATCTAAACTAAAAGATAGGCTCTTCCTAAGAGACTAATCAATGATGACCCTCCATGGATTCGCCTATATAAGCTGCGGCTAAAGTTGCAAAAATAAGAGCCTGAATACCACTTGTAAATAATCCAAGAAACATGACAGGTATAGGAACCACTAAAGGTACTAAAGAAACAAGAACCACAACTACTAATTCATCCGCTAATATATTTCCGAAAAGTCGAAAACTAAGTGATAGAGGTTTTGTAAAATCTTCTAAGATGTTAATCGGTAAAAGAATTGGAGTTGGTTGAATGTATTTACCAAAATAACCTAATCCTTTTTTTGTAAGACCCGCATAGAAATAGGCTACTGACGTGAGTAAAGCTAAAGCAACAGTAGTATTTATATCATTCGTGGGTGCGGCTAACTCCCCGTGAGGTAACTGTATGATTTTCCAAGGTAAAAGAGCCCCTGACCAATTAGAAACAAAAATAAATAGAAACATAGTCCCAATAAAGGGAACCCAAGGGCGATATTCTTCTCCAATTTGAGTTTTGCTCACATCTCGAATGAATTCAAGAACATATTCAAAAAAATTTTGACCGCCAGTCGGAATGGTTTGTGGACTGCGAACAGCTATAGCCGCTGAACCTAATAAGATAGCAATTACAACCCAAGAAGTTATAAGTACCTGGCCGTGGATTTGGAAACCCCCTATTTGCCAATAGAAATGTTGGCCTACTTCCACACCAGATATATCATATAACCCCTTTAGTGCGTTGATTGAATATGATAGAACATTCATATTGTCCTCTGACATAAATATAACTTAAAAAAAAATTATTTTGATTCAACCATCTTTTTCTCGACTTGTCTACTTTAAAATTCTATTTACTATTAATATAGTAAATAGAATTTTATATTTAGGATACCCATTGATTACATAATATCCCCAGTTATTTTAAACTAGTTTTTGAGATTCAGGATCTAGTAACCGATATAGAGTTTAGGAAGTCTGTTTTTTATTTTATTATGAATCAAGGATTTCTTATATAGCTAGAGCGGCCTTCACAAATTGCAAATACTAATTTGGTAAGAATTAATCGAATTGAAGCTATAGCGTCATCGTTTGCCGGAATCGAAATATCTGCGAGATCCGGGTCACAATTTGTATCGATTAAACAAATCGTTGGAATCCCTAAAGTAATACATTCTCGAAGGGCCGTATATTCTTCTTGTTGATCAACGATGATTACAATATCTGGTAACCCTGTCATATATTTGATCCCACCCAGATATGTTTGCAAGTGAGATAATTGTCTCTTCAACACGGCTGCATCTCTCTTTGGGAGACGAGCGAGTCTCCCTGCCTTTTGTTCCATTCTCAAGTCCCTGAATTTATGAAGTCTCGTTTCTGTCGTGGACCAATTCGTTAACATACCTCCAAGCCACTTTTTATTAACATAATGACAGCGAGCCCTTATTGCAGCCCGTGCTACTGAATCAGCTGCTTTATTTTTTGTCCCAACAATTAAAAATTGTTTTCCTCTACTTGATGCATCAAAAACTAAATCACAAGCCTCTGATAAAAAACGAGCAGTTCTAGTAAGATTGATAATATGAATACCTTTACATTTTGCAGAGATATAAGGCGACATTCTAGGATTCCATTTCCGAGTACCGTGACCAAAATGAACTCCCGCTTCCATCATCTCTTCCAAATTGATGTTCCAATATCGTCTTGTCATTTCTCCCCACACTTTCTCTTTTTTAATAAAAAGATGAGATATTCTGAAATAAATAATTGTTCCAACGGAACCTTCTTTTATACCGCGAATTGGCCGTTGCTATACAACCCAAATCATTAATTCTTTTCTATTCGTTATTTTTTTACTTTATTTTATTACTAAATTAAATTATAAATAACCATAACAAATACATAAAAGATAAAAAAGATGAATCTCTTCTATTAAACCCCATAAATCATTGTTGTTTTGATCTATCACAGAAATTCTTTGAAAGAAAAGAATCAAATAATTCTCTGTGGTAAAACAAAATATCTCCCATTTCTCCCTCGAATAGATTCTTTTTTTTTGTTTTCAAGGGAATGCCCTTATGTTGACTTGAATGGTGTACGAATCCTTTGAATCCGGTACCAACGGGTATCATCCCCCCCAGAACAACGTTTTCTTTTAGTCCTTTTAACCAATCGATACGGCCCCGTAGAGCCGCTTTTGCTAAAACTCGAGCAGTTTCTTGAAAACTCGCTTCGGATATAAAACTTTGAGTATTCAAAGATGCTCTCGTTATTCCCAATAAGGTAGCTCGGTAACATATCGCTTCTTCCAAAGCCCGTCCCGTCCGTTCCGCCCGAAACAAGCCAATTAGTTCTCCGGGCAAAAAAACATTAGACATTCCATCTTCTGAAACCAAGACTTTTGATGTTATTTGACGTACAATAATTTCTATATGCCTATTATGGATCTGCACCCCCTGGGATCGATAAACCTTTTGGATCTTGTTAACCAAAGAGATACGGCTTTGCGCTATAGTTAGCTCAGCCCCAATGAAGAATCCCCAAGGAATTCCAAGAATTCTTGTTATACGTTCGTTCCAACCATCAATCCTCTTTTTTAGATTCATCGATATTGAATTAATCGAACGAACTTCTAAGACTTGTTCCACTTTTGGAAGACCTTGCGTTATGTCACCAGACCGCGATTTTTCATATATAAATGTAACTAATGTATCCCCTTCATAAATGATTTCCCCATAATGGCCATGAACTGTTGCTCCTGGAGTAGCCAAATAGGGCTTAGCTGATCTTATTACTACGTAGTCAGATTGAACAATTAGAACTTGACCCGATTTTAAGTGCGGTCCGTTTTTGGTTATACATACATTTTCACAAACAAATTGTCCAAGATAAATTTTTGTGGATGTCTCTTCACAAAAATTATAATGAAGAAAATACCAATTCAATTTGAATGGATTCAAAATGATGTTACTGCATGGATCGGGATTATAAATTCGTCCATTTTCATCCATTAAATAATATTGAAATTTAAGTAGTTGAAAGGTTTGTTTTAAATTGTCAAGTTGCAAATAATTAGTTACCAAGATCTGATTATGAGTTATTAAATGGTAAAATGAAAAAAAATTCGCAATTTGAAGGGCTGTTCCTAAAGGACCCAATGAATTCCTAATTGGACTTAGGGGATCTTTTTTAATTGATTCTTTGTGATATTTTACACCCTTGGATATAAATGGACCTATTCGAAAACAATTGGATGATGACAAAATTATAAAAAATGGACATTCTTTGTTTATACCCAACAACGTACGAACAGTTCCTTGATTTTTGTTAAACGATTCTTGAGGTTTTGTCTTTGAATAAATGGAATAAAATGGATTCATATTGGTATGATCTGATCCCTCATTTTTTTCTAATGATGGATCATTTCTTTTCCCGATATATGAAATAGCGGATTTCACTAAATCGATCCTTAGGAAATCTCGAATCATACCATTTGTTCTTACTTCAACAAAGGAAGCGCGGGCCTCTTCCATAGAAGAACTTTTTTGATCTTGATTCCAATTCAATACTAAACAGGTACGTACTAATTGAATACTTGTGTCA